TCAGGGCCTATCCGAAAGAGGATTGTACCTCTTGGTCGTGAATATCTGAATAGGACGAACCCGCCCCCGTGGATATCTTTGCTTCGGAACAAAGCAATTAGAATTAGGCTCGGTCAACTGGAATGTGTATTATCCATATGGGAGATCTTCCAATTGAGGAGATCCATCGACCTGAGACGAAGAGAAAGGTCTATCTATCTTCTTTAGTTATTCAATGAAACCAATGATTCATTATTGGAGCAGATAGCAACAACCATTTCAGCGGACATGCGTATTTTCCGATGTATTTACATGGTTTCATTAGTAGAAATTGTTTGATGTAGCGAGTAATAGGCTCTTTCGCAGTTCAAGAATTCTTGTTTAGGCAGTTCATATCATCCACACATAGTGATCTAAGATTTCAATTCTTCCATGGAGCTAAGGCCAAAAAGATGGAAGAAACAAGTGTTTCCACGACTCTACCATCCGGCCAATTCTGTTCCACTTAATCCCCTTTTCATGGGCACATATCTTTACGGCTAAGGGATGGGGAATCTTTCTCCTGTTACATGAATCAAATGTTTCATTTCATCCGGGAAAATCCATCTCTTTCTCAACAATGTCTTTGTCATTTGATCCAATAGCGTTCCGTTAGATAGGAACAGATTTGATAAATACTGATAACTCTCGGATAGAGTATTAGAACGGAAAGATCCATTAGATAATGAACTATTGGTTCTAAACCATCTCTGGCGATGAATCAACAATTCGAAGTGCTTTTCTTGCGTATTCTTGATGAACCAGCGTTTATATATAGATGTAGGAGGATTTGTTTGGGAAGCAATAAGCCCCTTTGACATCTCTTCATCTGCAAAGAATTCTCGACGTGAAAACACAGAGACAGAGGGCTGATCTTTGAATAGGGAAAAGAATGGATCCGCAGGGTCCCAAATGAATTGGCTTGGTCGAAAAAAGCCTTGTTCTTTGGAAGATCTATCTCGTGTCTGGTACTGCATAGTTCCACTCTGCAAGAACTCCGAATCATTCTCTTGAAGCTCATCCTCTTTATGATAAATGATCCATTTGCCCCGAAATGACCCAGTCCAATAGGGAAATCCCAATTCAGTGGGCCTTTTGATACAATCAAATAGATTGCCACAAAGGCGCCATATTCTAGGAGCCCAAACTATGTGATTGAATAAATCCTCCTCTATCTGTTGCGGATCGAGGGCCCCTTCCCCTTCTTCAAACTCCGATTCGTATTTTTCATATAGAAATCCCTGATCAACGATAGAACAAGATCCATTTTGCATCATATCTAACTGATTCCTTGGTTCGGACCGAAGAAGTAATGTCACTCGATTATTATCAAACTGACTGCAATATTTTTCTGTCCGTGAGGATCCCGCCAGAGCCAGAGCGCCTTCTACTTCTAATAGTAATAATAGTAATAGGCCATGAACTAGATCAGAATCATTCTCAACGAATCCATAAGAAGTGATCCAATTTTTTTCATCGTGTCTGGATGAAGACCAAAGATCTTGAGCGACCGATCCGGCAGAACAACTCAAAAGATAAAGAAGTATCGTGAATTTCTTCATGCTCGTTCCAAGTTCGAAGTACCATTTGTACAAATAAGAATCCCCTACCTTACATGATTTCTTCTTCATATAGATAGATATAGGATCTATGGGGCAATTACTTAGAAGTACATTTTGTGTAACAGCCTTTCCTATCTGATAGAAAAGGATCCCATGATCCTGAACCGATCTTATCTGGGATCGAAAATCCCAAGTTTTTCTATGAAGAGCTGATCTAATTGTATTAGTTTCTATAATGGATTTCTTCTGTGTAATACTAATTGATAGGGCCTCATTGATAAGTGCTACAAGATCTCGCGCATTGGAACCCATGGTTATGGACCCGAATCCGTTAGTATGGAACATCTTCTTTTCCAAGTGAAATCCCCTAGTATATGAAAGAATGAAAAAGTGCTTTCGTTGTTGTGGAAGAAGAAGCCTTCGTATCTTAATGCATGTATTGAATTTATTCGGAGCTATTAGAGCGGGATCCACTTTTTGGGGAATATGAGTCGAAGCAATAACAAGAATCTTTCCAGTGGAACATCTTTCACAATCCCTGGAGAGATAGTTCTCTAATAGACCGAGGGATAAGTAATTCGACTCATTCACATGCAGATCATGAATGTTTGGAATCCATATTATGCAAGGAGACATTGCTTTTGCTAATTCGAATTGAAGGGTTATATCAAATCGGTCTATTTTCGGCGTCATATACATAGTTAGCACATTCGTCATAGTTAGCAGCTCCGTATCAATATCAAGGTCATCATCACTATCATCAATATCGTCACTATCATCAATATCGATATCATCAAGAAGATAACCTTTAGGCTTGTCATCCAGGAACTTGTTCGGAAATACCGTAATGAAAGGAACATAGGAGTTTGTCGCTAGGTATTTGACCAAACAGGATCGTCCAGTTCCTATAGAACCTATCA